CGATCTATTATGCGCCTCTGCATCTAGCATTGGGTAGACCTCATACAATAACTGTCCTAGTTCTACCGTATCTTTTGTTTCATTTCTTCTGGAACAATCACAAAAACTTTTTGGATTATGGATCTACTACCAGAAATTCAATGCGTAATCTCAGCATTCAATGTGTATTCCTGAATAATCTAATTTTTCAATTATTCAACCATTTCATTTTACCAAGTTCAACGTTAGCCAGATTAGTCAACATTTATATGTTTCGATGCAACAACAAGATGTTATTTGTAACAAGTAGTTTTGTTGGTTGGTTAATTGGTCACATTTTATTCATGAAATGGGTTGGATTGGTATTATTCTGGATACGGCAAAATCATTCTATTCGATCTAATAAGTACCTTGTGTTAGAATTGCGAAATTCTATGGCTCGAATTTTTAGTATTCTCTTATTTATCATCTGTGTCTACTATTTAGGCAGAATGTCGTCGCCTATTGTTACTAAGAAATTGAAAGAAACCTCAGAAATAGAAGAAATGGGAGAAAGTGAGGAAGAAAGCGATGTAGAAACAACTTCTGAAACGAAGGAGACTAAACAGGAACAAGAGGGATCCACCGAAGAAGACCCTTCCTTTTATTCGGAAGCCCTTTATTCAGAAGAAAAGAAGAATCCAGACAAAATAGATGAAACAGAAGAGATCCAAATGAATGGAAAGGAAAAAACCAAGGATGAATTCCACTTTCAATTTAAAGAGACATCCTATAAAGATAGCCCTGTTTACGAAGATTCTTATCTTGATACCTATCAAGATAATTGGGAATTGGGAAGACTTAAAGAAGAGAAAAATGAAAAGGATTATTTCGGGTTTGAAAATGCTAAATAATTAATAATAATTAATAATATAATTAAGATAAAAATATAATTAAGATAAATAGATAAATAGAATTGAATTAATATTCAAATTCAATTCTTAGTTAACACTAAACTAATAAAAATTTAAAATTGCAAAATAAATATAAAAATGAATAAAAAGATTGATACAGAAGATAAATACAAGAATAAATAAGACGAAATTCGTCCACCTCCCATATATTTAATCCCTTCCCCTATAAAAAAACTTGTAATACCAACTCCGTTTGTAATTCCATCAATTATACGTCTATCAAAAAATTGAGTTAGTTCAGTTAATCCTCTTATACCTATGGTAAAAACCCTAGTATAAAAACTATCTATATAACCACGATTATATGACCAATTGTATATTACATTTTTTATTTGGTCCAAGAAAGTTCTTTTAAAAGTCCCTTTTACAAAAAAATTTATTAAATCCAAATTTTTAAAAAATGAATAAGTGGACCCATAGAAAATATATGCTATGAATAATCCGAGAATCCCTATACTTACTGAAAAAATTGCATTTGTGAAAAATTCATATGAATTTACAGGATAATCCGAACCGACATGAAAAAGATTTGTTGATGGAGTTAACCATTTCGATAATATATCAAAATCGATTATTCCTTCATCAAAATGAATTCCTATTGATCCAATGAACAAAGTAAATATTACTAATATAATAAGAGGAAATAACATGGTATTGTCCGATTCGTGAGGATACATAGAAGTATATTTATTTCCAAAATAAGTACTAAAGTATCGTATCCTATTTCTTACATTATTATCAATTTTGGATGTATTTTTTGAAAAAAAAGAGACCTTATTATTAGTTGTTGATAAAAGTAAATTTCTATTGACTCCCCGGGGTCTTTCTTTTCCCCATAGAGATATTAAATATAACGAACTATTTTTAGTGCTACTGTAATTTTTAAAATGAACACGCAAATGCCCATCAAAGGTAAGTAAATATACCCGAAACATATAAAATGCGGTTAATCCTGCTGTGAAAAAAGCTATTATTGCGAAAATTGGAGAATACAACCAACTATCATTAAGAATTTCATCTTTGGACCAAAAACACGCAAGAGGTGGAATACCACAAAGAGAAAGTGTACCCAATAAAAAAGTCGTTCTTGTAATTGGAACATATCTTGTTAAACCACCCATAAGAACCATATTCTGACTTTTTTCTGGTGAATATCCAACAATAGGTTCCATTGAATGAATAATAGATCCGGATCCCAAAAACAATAAAGCTTTAGAATAGGCATGAGTGATCAAATGGAATAAAGCAGCTCGATAAGAACCTATACCTAGAGCTAACATAATATAACCCAATTGAGACATTGTAGAATAAGCTAAGCTTCTTTTAATGTCTCTTTGAGCAAGAGCTAAAGTAGCCCCTAAAAGTAGTGTTATTACACCTATTAAAGAAATGAAATTCATTATATAAGGTATAGCTATGAAAAGAGGAAGAAGGCGAGCTACAAGAAAAATGCCTGCCGCTACCATAGTAGCAGCATGTATAAGAGCCGAAATAGGAGTGGGTCCTTCCATGGCATCAGGTAACCATACGTGAAGAGGAAATTGCGCGGATTTTGCAACTGCACCAAGAAATAATAAAGAAGCACATAAAGTAGCAAATAAGGAATTGATCCCATTATTATGGATTAAGTTATTAGCGATTTCGAACAAATCGCGAAATTCGAAACTACCAGTTATCCAATAAAAACCTAAGATTCCTAATAATAAACCAAAATCCCCTACACGATTAGTTACAAAAGCTTTTTGACAAGCACTTGCTGCAGTTGGTCGTGTGAACCAAAACCCGATTAATAAATACGAGCACATTCCCACAAGTTCCCAAAAAATATAAATTTGTATCAAATTGGAACTAGTAACCAATCCCAACATAGAAGTATTGAAAAAACTCATATAAGCAAAAAATCTCAAATATCCTTGATCGTGAGACATATAATTGTCACTATAAATAAGAACCAAGATTCCAACCGTAGTAATTAATATTGACATAATAGAAGTAAGTGGATCAATCAAGTGTCCGAACTCTAAGGAAAGATCATTATTGATGGTCCAAGACCATATATATTGATATATAAAACTTCCATTTATTTGTTGAATAGACAAATTGGCCGAAAATACCATAGCTATACTTAAGAGTAAAATACTCGTAAAAGCCCACATGCGACGAATTTTTTTTGTTGCTGTCGGAATAAGTAAAAGTCCAACTCCTATTGACATAGTAACAGGAAGTGGAAGAAAAGGTATTATCCATGCATATTGATATGTATGTTCCATAAGAAAAGAAATGCCACTTTTTTTCTTACAATTGATAATTGTTTCCGATTCACCAATTCTTATCTCTTTCGAAAAAAAAATAATAAAATAAATCACCAAAAAAGATATGAAAAAAAAAAAAAGAAAAAAATTCTGAATTATTCTTATTTTTTTCTTTGATATTTGAAATATTCAAAAATTTACAATTGGTTGGTCAAACAAATAATCTGACCAAATAACTAGGTAAAGGTTTTATTAACTAAGGAAAAATTTTTAGTAAAATACAGAATATGTAGTGCTATATTTTTAAATTTTGGTAATTTAGAAATTTATAAACATATTATATACTCTAGTAAATCTAGTAAGAAAAAAGAGTTCGACCAAAAAAAGATTTAGTTTTTCTAATTTATTTTTTTAGAGTGGAATAATTACCTAACTTGTTATGTAATTAATTGATTGGATTCCAATTCTATAAGGAAAACTTCTCGTTCTCGGAAATATTATGATACTCCTGACTTCGTATAGAACTGAAATAAAAAAAGATTAATGTTACCTAAGTAATGGAATGTCTTGTTTAACAGATCAACGACTAGTTTAGTCGTTTAGTTCGAATTATAATTTTAATTATGGACATAACACTCTAAACTTAATCTATTTTTCTTTTCTCCTATTTTGTTCCTTTGTATATATTATATTTATATATCTATATGTTATTATATATCGATATGTGATGTGTTATGTCCACGTAACGTATATATCATGTATACATGTATACATAAAGATATTTGTATTATCTATTTGTATGTTAAGGTAAAAAAATGTATATTAAATAAAAAGTATATTTTAAATAAAATTATCGACATACTAGCGACATACATAGAATAAGTATAGATAATAACTAAAAATAAGATCTAGTTTGAACAATACATGTCTTTCACATACAACGATAAACATAAGTAACCCTTTTTTTTGAATGGCAGTTCCAAAAAAACGTACTTCTATGTCAAAAAAACGTATTCGTAGAAATATTTGGAAGAAAAAAGGATCTTTAGCTGCAGGAAAAGCTTTTTCTTTAGCGAAATCGGTTTCCACCGGGCATTCAAAAAGTTTTTTTGTGCGACAAACAAATAATAAAGTCTTAGAATAATGTCAATTGACATAGCCCAAAAAACCTCATCTTAAAAAAGATGAATAATTTCCATTAACTAATATGTTTTTTTCTATTAAATTCCTCAATATTAGTTAGAACGAGCTACGGTGATATATCGAATAAGAGTTTTTGTATACTGGGTTCTAAGTAGTTTTTTCCTATCAATGTACTTTTCACAATAGAAAAATATTTTTTATTGTGAAAAGTACAGTATAATTGCAATAGAGATTCAAACTTTTTTCTTATATGCCTATGCAAAAACTTAATTGGTTTGGTAAATCTTATCATATATTAGATTTTCTAAATTATATGATCTGCTTCAATGACGAGTATTAGTACTTTAAATTTTTAATTATACTAAGGTCTGGAAATCAGTAGAAAAATAAAAAATTGTTTGTATTTAGTGCGGAAATTGTGATAGATATGAAATCCTAGTTATTTTATTTTGTTCATTGAACAATCCATTTTTTTCCTTTTGAGTCCCTGAAATCCAGATAAATGAAAAACAAATCATCAAAAACAATAAAAAATGGAAAAAACTACAATTCTAAGTTTTATACCTTAACAGGAAAAAATTTTGGAGTTCCAGCTGTTTCTTGAGATGAGTTTCTAGTACGTGAAAGTTTATTGTTAAAAAACTCACAACGATAATAACTAAATTGAAGATTCAAATATGAATTTATATGATTCTTTATTTATCGATTCGAATGTTTCCTGAACTATATGGAATCCTGGAATCTCGACGATTAAATATGAATTGACTATTATTATTTCAAGTAAGCCGCCATGGTGAAATCGGTAGACACGCTGCTCTTAGGAAGCAGTGCTAAAGCATCTCGGTTCGAGTCCGAGTGGCGGCATTCTCTAAAAGAAAAGAGATATAATAGAGCCTAAAATGTATTCAATTCCCGATTTCCAATTCTGTAATGGAACTTTATTTTATGATATTTGCGACTTTTGAACATATATTAAGTCATATTTCTTTTTCGATCATTTTAATTGTGATTCCGATTCATTTGATGACCTTATTAGTCCACGAAATTTGCGGATTACGTGATTCGGCAGAAAGGGGGATGATAGCTACTTTTTTCTCAATAACAGGATTATTAGTTTCGCGTTGGATTTATTCGGGACATTTTCCGTTAAGTAATTTATACGAGTCAGTTATCTTCCTTTCATGTAGTTTCTCCATTATTCATATGATTCCAAAAATACGGAACCATAAAAATTATTTAAGCACAATAACTGCACCAAGTACCATTTTTACTCAAGGCTTTGCCACGTCGGGTCTTTTAACTGAAATGCATCAATCCGCAATATTAGTACCTGCTCTACAATCTCAGTGGTTAATGATGCATGTAAGTATGATGTTATTGAGCTATGCAGCTCTTTTATGTGGATCGTTATTATCAGTCGCTCTTCTAGTCATTACATTTCGAAAAAACACCAATATTTTTTGTAAAAGCAATAATTTCTTCATTAAGTCATTTTTATTTGGGGAGATTGCATATTTGAATGAAAAAAGAAGTGTTTTAAAAAATACTTCGTTTCCTGCATTTCTAAATTATTACAAATATCAATTAACTGAACGTTTGGATTATTGGAGTTATCGTGTCATTAGTCTAGGATTTACCTTTTTAACCATAGGTATTCTTTGTGGAGCAGTATGGGCTAATGAGGCATGGGGGTCCTATTGGAATTGGGACCCCAAGGAAACTTGGGCATTTATTACGTGGACCATATTCGCGATTTATTTACATACTAGAACAAATCAAAATTGGAAAGGCACGAATTCGGCACTTGTGGCTTCTATAGGATTTCTTATAATTTGGATATGCTATTTTGGTATCAATTTATTAGGAATAGGTCTACATAGTTATGGTTCATTCACATTAACATCTAATTGAATAAAGTACATGAAGAATACATAAGATAAAAACATCGTTCCATATATAAGGAAAGGTTCTTTTTATTACTTTTCGAGAACCATTTGAATGATTTCGTGATTCAAATGGTTCTCGAAAAGTCGAGATACATCTAATTACAATTCGTATTCACTTTATTTTTTGTTTTCATTATACAGTACAGCGAACTAGTTGAAATATTTTAAAACTAAAGAATTATAAGACTTTCTATCTCATTAATGAAAAACTATCTATGATAATAATAGGATAGGATAGTTTGTACCCTATCAACTGATAACGAGAGAACGAAATCCGGATAAATACCAATCCCTATTACGGGTAAAAAGATACAGATTGAAAGAAATAGTTCTCGTGGTCCAGAATCTAAAAAATTCGAGTTTGGAACATTAAAAAACTTGTATCCATAGAACATCTGACGTAACATCGATAATAAATAAATAGGAGTTAATATCATTCCAATTGCCATTACAAATGTAATTAGCATTTTTGGCATTAAAAGATATTTTGGACTAGTAATTAGTCCAAAAAATACTACTAATTCTGCAACAAAACCACTCATTCCTGGTAATGCAAGCGACGCCATTGAGAAGCTACTGAACATGGTAAATATTTTTGGCATTGGGATCGATATACCGCCCATTTCTTCGAGATAAACAAGACGCATTCTATCACAACTCGTTCCCGCCAAGAAAAAAAGTGCAGCACCAATAAATCCATGAGAGAGCATTTGTAAAATGGCTCCATTGAGCCCCATGTCGGTTATAGAACTAATTCCTATAATTATGAAACCCATATGAGATACAGAGGAATAGGCTATTCTCTTTTTTAAATTGCGTTGACCAAGAGAAGTTGAAGCTGCATAGATTATTTGTATTGTTCCTATTATCACCAACCAGGGAGAAAATAGAGAATGAGCATGGGGTAATAATTCCATATTGATACGAATCAATCCATATGCTCCCATTTTTAATAAGATTCCAGCTAAAAGCATACATGTACTGTAATGTGCTTCTCCATGGGTATCCGGTAACCATGTATGTAGGGGTATAATTGGTAATTTGACAGCATAAGCAATAAGGAAGCCAAAATAAAATATTATTTCTAATGCCACAGGATATGATTGATTAATTAATCTTTCAAAATCTAATGTTGGTTCATTGGAACCATATAAACCCATACCTAGAACACCTATTAAGAAAAAAATGGAACCCCCCGCAGTGTACAAAATAAACTTAGTAGCCGAGTATAGACGTTTTTTTCCTCCCCACATGGATAAAAGTAAGTAAACAGGAATTAATTCGAACTCCCACATGATGAAAAAAAGTAAAAGATCTCGAGAAGAAAATAATCCTATTTGACCGCTGTACATTGCTAGCATCAGAAAATGGAACAACCGCGAATTTCGAGTAATTGGCCAAGCCGCTAAAGTTGCTAAAGTAGTGATAAATCCTGTCAGTAAAATGGGTCCTATGGAAAGTCCATCGATTCCCAGTCTCCAGTGGAAATCAAAAACATCTATCCATTTATAATCTTCTTTCAATTGGATTAATGGATCATCCAATTGGAAATGATAACAGAATGCGTAAGTCGTTAGAAGGAGTTCTAATAAGCATATACATATAGTATACCACCTAAACATCTTATTCCCTCTATGAGGGAATAAGAAAATTGCGGAACCCGCAAATATCGGCAAAACAACTAGTATTGTTAACCAAGGAAAATAACTCGTGATAAAGACAAGATACGTTTTGACCAGAAAAACCCGTGCTCGAAATTATCAATTTTATCGAGTACGGGCTTTTGTCGGTAAAGAGGAATCAAATGATTCAAGTAGAGTTTTTTATAACGTATCAATAAGATAGGGCCATACTGCGAGTTGTTTCAGGTCCTAAATAAACGCGCACACTCAAAAAATCTGTTGGGCAGGCGGATTCGCATCTCTTACAACCTACACAGTCCTCGGTTCTTGGCGCGGAAGCAATTTGCTTGGCTTTACATCCGTCCCAAGGTATCATTTCCAATACATCTGTGGGGCAAGCTCGTACACATTGAGTACACCCTATACATGTATCATATATTTTTACTGAATGTGACATTGAATCTAGAAATTTTCGTTTTTAACATAAAAAATTTTCGATCTGGTGAAATTACAAATTCAAATTAATAGTAACTGATTCATTAATAATAAATGAATCATATGTATATTGTAGACACCAGACGAAGCAGTGGTTTATCAAAATTTTAACAATCAATAGATTTCTTAATCTAATCTGTTTATGAGAAAAGGCCAAGAGACTTTGATTTGCGTTTCAACAATCATGATCATACGAGTTGCATATATTGAATTTAAATTGGTCAACAAGTTGGTCATCCTTATTTCAATATTCATATTTATTTCAATATGAATATAATAAATTCAATTCAAGAACTTAAATAAAAATAATATCTTAAATAAAAAAAATATATATATATATATATTATATATAGTAATATATTATTATATATTAATATTAATTGAATTTTTTATATATATATACGATTATACGATATCAAAATATCTGATATTCAATTTTCATTATTTAATAAATTAAATTGGAATTTATATTTATTTATAGTTATTAATTTATTTATTTCTTAATTATTGAATTTGATATTATATATATATTTTCATTTTTTATATTATTTTATATATTATTTGATATATATATATATTAGATATCGTTAACTTTGATTTTAGTTAACTTTGATTTTTATTTATTTTTTTTATATAGTTAACTTAGTTATCTATATTTATCTAAATATCTAAATTTCTATCTCAATTTCGAGAGTATTCTAAATTTATATAGTATTTCAAATATGATTTTTATTATGTGCTTCTATTTATATGATTATTATATATAATTAATTCTGACTAATTATTCAACAAATTCGATTGATTGATACGAGTTGATTTTCTGTTACGATGGATTGACGAAACAATAGCTAGTCCAATAGCTGCTTCAGCAGCTGCAATGGCTATAATAAAGATTGAGAAAATATCTCCTTTTAATTGGCGACTATCAAATATATCAGAAAATGTTACGAGATTTATATTAACCGAATTTAGTATAAGCTCAAGACACATAAGTGCTCTAACCATGTTTCGACTTGTGATCAATCCATAGATACCGATAGAAAATAAATAGACACTTAAAAAAAGTACATGCTCAAACATCATTGATTAACTCCTTATCAATCCCAATTCATTTCAATATGAAAAACAAGTCAACCGATTCAATTAATTAAAATTGAATAATTACACAACAAAATTAAAGTATTGGCGGTAGAGAGATTTAACTAAAAAGTGCAATTTTCTTTTTTAGATTAAAAAATGGAATTCTAAGAATTTTACGTTATTCAAAGTATTTATTATTGCCGAGCCATAGTAATTGCACCTATCAAAGAAACTAAAAGAATTATAGAAATCAGTTCAAACGGAAGATAAAAATCTGTTGATAAATGAATGCCAATTTGTTGAACATTATTTATTAGGTCCTGTTCAATAATCTGGTTTGATCTTGTAGTCCAAATAATTCCGTACCATGACGTATCTGGGATAGTAGTAATTAGTGAAAAAAGAATAGTTATACAAATTAGGGAAGTGCCCCCATCTCCAATGGTCCAAAGATCGGAATCAGTGGAATATTCTGAACCATTCATGAACATTACAGCAAATATGATCAAGACATTTATGGCTCCTACATAAATAAGGAGCTGTGCGGCAGCTACAAAATCGGAGTTCGATAAAATATAGAATAAGGATATACAAACAAGAACCAACCCCAACGAAAAGGCAGAATAAATTGGATTGGTAAGTAATACTACCCCTAGACCCCCTAATACAAGAACTAAGCCCAAAAATACCACAAGAATATCATGTATTGGTCCAGGTAAATCCATTATATATAAAATAGCAAATAAATAACTTGAAATATTTCATGACCTTACTAAATGGTCCAGGAAAGGAAAAGGGGTTACCCGATTTTTTTGTGTATAGAATATTGTATACGATACATTTATAATTGAATTCCATTTTATATGGATTAATGTAGATATACATAAAATTATAGGGCCAATCCCGGGTTTTTATTTTATCCGAAAGAAAAAAGAAAAGAATATAATATTTGTAATAATAGTTTAAATTGTATCTTTCGAAATCATCAAATCACAAAAAATGGATTCTCAGTTTAAATCAAACAGTCATTCTCAGCAATCACTAGTTATTAGTTTTTATTTGTAATTACTGACTAACCAAAATAAAAAACTTGGATCCTTTATTTTATATAAAAACCAAATCTTAGTAATTGGTAATCGTTCTTGAATCAAAAGGTTTATCTTTGTCTATTTTGCTTTGAGTCGAATTTATAACTGTTTGAATTGTGTAATCTCCAATTATTGAAATTGGTAATCGACCCAAAGCAATTTGATTATAATTCAATTCGTGACGATCATAAGTAGAAAGTTCATATTCTTCGGTCATTGATAAACAATTTGTTGGACAATACTCGACACAGTTACCACAAAAAATACAAACTCCGAAATCAATACTATAATTCAGCAATTGTTTCTTTTTAATATCTTTTTCAAATCTCCAATCTACAACAGGTAAATCTATCGGGCATACACGAACACATACTTCACAAGCAATACATTTATCAAATTCAAAGTGGATTCGACCCCGGAAACGTTCTGATGTGATTGATTTTTCATAAGGATATTGAATAGTTACAGGTAAACGATTTGTGTGGGATAAGGTAATTATGAAACTTTGACCAATGTACCTTGCAGCTCGTATTGTTTGTTGACCATAATTCATGAACCCAGTTACCATAGGGAACATATTGGAGATATCCCTGAATAAATTGATGTTTCTTTCTCTTGTTTGAGAGAGGTTAGGACCCTAAAAGGTTGTTAGCTTATTCTGTTATTTATAGTGAAACAAGTTGGGAAGAAGTTGTTAATAACAGATTACCGAGAGAAATTGGTAAAAGAAATTTCCATCCAAGATTTAATAACTGGTCCATTCTCATCCTAGGTAAAGTCCATCTTGTTGTGATAGAAATGAAGAGAAACAAATAAGCTTTAGCTAATGTAATAAAGATACCAATTGTCATTCCAAAAATGCCTGCTAGTTTATTTATTCCGAAAAGCTCAGGAATGGATATGTACGGAATAGATAAATTCCACCCACCTAAGTAAAGAACTGTTACAAATAATGAAGAAACTAATAAATTTAGGTAAGAAGCAAGATAAAATAAACCATATTTTATACCCGAATATTCGGTTTGATAACCTGCTACTAATTCCTCCTCCGCTTCTGGTAAATCAAAAGGCAATCTCTCACATTCGGCTAGAGAAGAAATTATAAAAACAATAAACCCTATAGGCTGACGCCAAAGATTCCATCCCCAAAAACCATATTTTGACTGTGCTTCAACTATATCAACTGTACTTGAACTGTTAGATAATCATAGTCGATAATAACATCACTGTTTCCATCGCTATTCCAAAACCGTACGTGAGACCTCAGCTTCATACGGCTCCTCTATGGCCACAAAAAATGTAAGGACTGGTTCGTTATTATCGTCATCTTTGGGGGTAGGGTAGATAGAATAAAGATACATTGGAAAGTCCTAAATTAGACCAATGGAATTCTGTCTGCTAGAATAAGAAAAAAAGGGAGCTTCCGAATTGATCTCATCCTTTATAATGAAAATTTTTATTTGTTGGGTAATAACTTAATCTTTCAATAAAATACTTATTATATCAATTAATAAATGGAAAGAATTAGGCATTTAATTAGTTCACGAATCATGATAAAAATTCCATATGTCTGAATATGGATGAGTGAAAGAAAGAATAAATAAAGATTGTTTTTTTATTATTTATTCAATTATTGCATTCCATTTCTGTTTTCCTATTCTTCTGTCTCAGAGGAGGGTGCTTAAAAAAAATTAAAGGATTAATTCGTTTTTGATAGTTATTTCTTTAAACAGTGAATAGGAGCATACTCTAGATCGGAATCATAGGGAAGTACTACTTGATCATTTCTACCAATTTCAAGTCCTTATTATATTATGATTCTATTTATGCATAAATACCTCTTTTTTGATACCTTGCATTATCTCCATTACTAATCCTTTGCGTACCTTGGTGTTCCTAACCGCCCACTGACTTTTGATTGATCCCTAGTATAGTAATACATACGAGAAAAGAAGGTAGTAGAAACTCTATACAGTTGATCTTTTGTTTGTGCCCGCTTCAAGATATGATGACTAATCCAAAAATCTCAATCTTGGGGTAAACAGTTTACACTGTTTATGTTTACTTCAACTTTATTCTTGTACATAGGAAATGAGATTTTTTCTTCTTACTTTACTACAAACTTATAAGCTGTTTTATTTCACTCATATAACTATCTGGTTTAACTCAGCAACCCGAATGCTGAATAGAAAAATGCAAATTTCTATTCAATACATTGAACCTCTTTCTTTTTTCTTTTATTTCGATTTTATTTCCAGAAGAGAGGTAAAAGTTCATATTACAACGAATCACACGTAGAGATATTGATAACACACATAGAGTTAATGGTATTTCATAACTAATAGATTGAGCAGCAGCTCGTAGACCACCTGAAAAGGAATATTTATTATTCGACCCATATCCGGACATAAGAAGGCCAATAGGAGCAATACTAGAAATGGCGATCCATAAAAAAACACCTATACTGAGATCAGCTAAAACAAGACGATATCCAAAAGGAATTACTAAATAACTTAGTAGAATTGATATGACCGCTATAGACGGTCCGACACTAAACAAACGAATATCTCCTCGAGATGGGAGAAGGTCCTCTTTAAAAAGTAGTTTAGTCCCATCTGCTAGAGCTTGAAGAATTCCCAACGGGCCAGCGTATTCAGGCCCAATACGTTGTTGTATTGCTGCGGATATTTCTCTTTCTAACCACACAATTACTAGTACTCCTATTGTGATTCCCAATATAAGAGTCAAAATGGGTACAATCCATATTAGTCCATAGATTTCTTTTAAAAATTCCGATGTAGAAAAAGAATTGATAGTTTGTACTTCTGTTGTATCAATTATCATTTCAACGATCAACTTCTCCCATAATGATATCTATACTACCTAATATCGTCATGATATCAGCCAATTTCATTCTTTTAACTAGCTGAGGAAGAATTTGCAAATTAATAAAACCGGGTGGACGAATTTTCCACCTCCAAGGGAAAACGCTATTATCTCCTATCAAATAAATTCCTAATTCTCCTTTTGGTGCTTCCACTCTTACATAAAGTTCTTGTTTCGACAATTCAAAATTGGGTGAAGGTTTTTTACTAATAAATCTATATTCAAAATCATTCCATTCGGAATTCTTTGCTCTAGCAAAGCGTCGGACTTCTAAATTCTCATAGGGTCCTCCAGGAATTCCTTCTAGAGCCTGCTGAATAATTTTTATGGATTCTCTCATTTCGCCGATTCGTACTAAATAACGAGCTAATGAATCTCCTTCTTTTTGCCATTGGACTTCCCAATCGAATTCATTGTAACACTCATAATAATCAATTTTACGAAGATCCCATGGAATTCCAGAAGCTCGTAACATCGGTCCTGATAAACCCCAATTTACTGCTTCTTCTCTACCAATAATGCCCACTCCTTCAACCCGTTCCAAAAAAATGGGATTCCGTGTAATAAGTTTTTCATATTCAACAACTCCTGTTAAAGAATAATCGCAGAAATCTAAACATTTATCTATCCATCCATAAGGTAGATCAGCAGCTACTCCTCCGATGCGGAAATAATTATGCATCATTCGCATACCTGTGGCGGCTTCGAATAGATCATATAGCACTTCTCTTTCTCTGAAAATATAGAAAAAAGGAGTTTGTGCACCAATATCCGCCATAAAAGGTCCAAGCCATAACAAATGAGAAGCTATACGGCTCAATTCCAGCATAATCACTCTGATGTAGCTGGCTCTTTGAGGTACTTGAACATTTTCCAATTGTTCTGGTGCATTTACGGTTATTGCCTCTGTGAACATAGTAGCTAAATAATCCCACCGTGTGACATAAGGTAGATATTGTATAATTGTTCGGTTTTCCGCTATTTTTTCCATTCCTCTGTGTAAATAGCCCAATATAGGTTCACAGTCAATAACATCTTCACCATCAAGAGTAACGATCAGTCGAAGAACACCATGCATTGATGGGTGCTGAGGACCCATATTGACTATCATGAGATCTTTTCTTGTAACTGGTACAGTCATATCTTTTTTTTCCTTAATTCATTATTCCATGAATTCCTCAAAATGAGACTCATCAAAATGAAAAATTGAATACTACTTAAAAATTCAAACGATTAAATTAACGAGTTTTTGGCTCCCGAATATCCAACTGACCAATTAATTTCTTATAACGTACTCTATTTTTCTTTGACAAATAAGCTAATAACCGTTGTCGTTTTCCCAGAATTTTTCGTAGACCCCTTTGCGATAAAAAATCTTTTTTGTGCAATTCCAAATGTGAAGTAAGTCTCCGTATCTTATTGGTAAAACTGAATACTTGAAATTCAACGGAACCCTTGTTCTTGTTTTCGTCTTTTTCTTCTTGTGGAATGATTGAAATGAATGAATTTTTGACCATAAAAAAATTATTCTCTTTTTTTCTTTCTTTTTCATGGATTTTTACGATCAGGAAAAATAAAAATAATAATTATATGTCAGTTATTTTAATCTAGTATAGCAAAAGTTGGATTTATTCATGATTTATTCATATATTACTTTTTTATTTTATCCAAATCAAATTAAAAATTTGATTTGGATAGAAAGGGATAATACTTTTCTACATTAAGGAAATCAAAAATTCCTTTCTATCTAAAAAGATTGTACTGATTTATTTATTCCTATATCCAATTGAATTGATATACCATTAAATCAGTATCATTTACCGAAATATAATCTAATCTAGCATATGCGTATATCTTTCGGTTTTCATATACCGAAAATGTCATGCGATTCACGGGATATAGATATACAGATATGATATCGAAAATATACTATTAAGTAATTCTAAATCGTGGATACATATGTATCCTTGACATACTGAAACGACTGCCATTATTGGTATCAAACCAATAACGATTCATACAAGCTAAATCTTCTAATCGGTAATTGGGCCAAAGATAAAATTTGCATTTAATGAATTTTTTTACATCCGTATTAAGATACTTGTCCTCATTCAAAAATTTTCCAGAGTTTCTTATGTTGTTTTCATTGCAAAATAATGGATTTCTATCCGTACCATTCCAATTACAAGAATTGAGACAAATTAAAATTCTCAATTCTCTACGACGTCTAGGAGATATAATATGTTCAGGAACAAAGAAATCATAATAATTTATGTCTCCATTTACAACCATATTGCCATATCGTGTACTGGATTTATCAAAATAATTCGTATCAACATATTTTTCTTTTATGCATTTTCTATTAGTTTGAGTTTGGTACTTATTCTTCTCGACCAACGAAATACTTATTGTTTGATAGATAATGGATTTTCCATCCCTTTTTATAGATAGACGAATTGGTTCGATAATTAATATTCCTTTTTTTATCAATTGTGTAAGAGCTAGATCTTTCTGAAGCAGCATTACATCCAGATGCATCTCTCCTCTTTGAATCGAGGATATAGCAATTTCCTTTGGATTTATCAGTCTAAGTAAGAGACAATATACCTTGATATTATTGATCATTCTTTGATCCAAGGAGTCATCCCATCTTAATTGAAAAAGGAAATATTTTTTCAGGAAAAAATCGAGTTCCGCTTCCTTGCTTTTCTTTGATTGTTTTTTCTTTTTACCTTTTTTAATGTCTGATCTCGCGTAATCTTCTTCTATATATTTTTTTTTGTTTTCTTTTCGTAGATCGGATCCAAGATTTACTTGGGCCTCTTGTTCGTTTTTTTGTTGGTTGGAATTTTCCAATTTAAGATATTTTTTTTTATTTACGTTGATGTTTTTACTTTGACGTTTATTTTCATAAATAGAAAAATCGAAAAGAAGTAATTTTATTGGTATAATCCATGGTTTAATCTTATATGTATCAAAAAGTAGCACAAATTCTGGGAAGAACCAAGGTTCTAGATTTGCTACGGTACGATAAACTCTTTCTTGATTCATTCCCATCCAATCAAAAAAGTGTTTTTTTTTATTGGATTGATTGATTTCGTGATCAATCGTAAGAGAAAAAATCTCTTTATTTTTCAATTTATTTTTTATTTTTTTGTAAGTCTTAGTATTTTTCGCAATTTTGGTACAGATATGTGTATTGACCCAGGTCTCAATATCAATATTTTTTCTAAGACAAAAACAGAGAATTCTACAATCCAAATATTTTCTATCTAGATTTTTATGTGTATCAATAATATATCCTTCTTCTCGATAATCACTAATTGCTATACTTACCAATACATAAAATGATTCGGGTTTTAGTGTATTGAAATTATATGGAATTTTTTGACCCCTGTTTACTTGTAATCTTGACCCAGAAATATATAAGTCCTTCTTATCCCCATAATTAAGATATTCATGTGATAAAAGATCATATCGGTAGGGTTTTTTTAATTTTGCTTTTTTACTTTTCAATGAATCCACTGCATAGTAATTTTGTTTCACGTAATTAATTAATTGGTCTTTTTCTTTTTTAGATGAATCCAATTTAAGTGAGTCTTTTTTTCGAATCGTACAAATTCGATTTCGCCATTTTTGTGGTCCTAATCGAACCCATTTGGTCTGAGATAAATTGTATTGATAATGACCCTTTAACCAGTTTTTCCATTCAATCATTCCAGACTTAGCAACTTTCTTATGTCTTGATTTGGAATCAAATATTTCTCGTGTCATACAATAAGCCTTGATTTTATCCTTAATAAAAGGATAGGTTATATGATATTGAAGTAGAGATTTCAAGTGATAATTGTTAAGTAATTGGGTTTGTGATAATTTATAAAATACATATGCTTGGGACAAGGAAGATAAGTCATAATAAATTGTTGAATTATTATTACTAAGATTAGTATTAGAAAACGAGTTTTTTATAGTGGAAAAAAAGTTCAGTGTATTTTGATCTGTTTCATCAATTCCTTCTTGATTTGTTTCATCGTTGTAAATAGATTTATTGATAATTTTTTTTGTTGATTCAATGAAAAGTTGTAAATTTATTCTGGGAATATGAATCATGCATAGCAAGATATCTATAGATATATTTTCAATGAAAGATTTCAGAAAATAATGTGATTTACGTATTAATCGGATATTTTGTCTTTTGAATACCTGTCCAATATGTTTCTCTGATTCCGTTCTTTGATCATCACAAGTTAGAACTGCTTTTTTCTTGTCTTTTGTGATTTCTTCTATTTGATTCCTGATTGTGATTGTTCTATCCGAAAGATCATTCATTTTTTTTTCTATGAGTGAATAATTTGTCCAATTCATAGATCGGGTTTGAATGGTCGATTCACGAATCATCGTATTATTTATTTTTGAATCTTTTCTATTTTCAGCCGGTTCATATATTTTCACCTTGCTCAATTCAAATCCTAAAATTGGGTTTACTTTTTCAACTTCCTTCACTTTTTCAACTTCCTTCATTATTTGTTTTAAAATAGGGACTATTTTGGTGATCCATCTTGTTTTTTCTTTTGAAACTTTTAGAAGTATAAAAATTTTTTTTTTCACTTTTCTAATTTTTTTGTCAAGTTCTTTATAAATAGGTTCAAAAAAAGAAGGTCTTTTTCGGGGACTTCCAAAAGGGAGTTCCGTTTCCATTCCCCAAACTGTTAAAAAACAAAAATTCTCTTTTTTTCCTTTTTTTTTCATTTGATCTGTAGGATGAGATCGTATTTTTGATCTTCGCCAAGGTTTCAGGGAGAAAGGAAATAGAATCTTTATCTGAATACCGTCTGTTAACCAATCTTTGGGAAATTCTGTTTCTGATAATTGAACACCATTATAGGTGCATTTAACATGCATTTCTCTATTCCAGTCTTTCAAATCCTCATACCATTCGGGGAATTGGAATAATAACATACGGCCCATATTTTTAGCTATTATCAATGAAGGTATTACAATGTATTTTCTAAGAAAAGATTGGGTTACTAACATTAAACCTCTTATTGTTTGAGCAAGTATAATGCTATCCCAAGTTTCTGATATTGCTATCCGTTCATTTTCCTCTTTTTTCTCCTCGTTTTTTTTCTCCCTTTCTCTTGTCTCTTCCTCTTCAAAATATGAAATTTCCAATTCTGGTTCTCTCTCGACCGAATCCCTAAAAATTCGATTCATCATTTCATAGATATCAAAAGAAGAAAAAAAAAATGTTTTGTCTATTCGATCTAAGAAAAGTGGGGAATGCGCATTTGCTTGAAACATTTCCCAAATAACTGTTTTACGTCTTTGAGCACGCATGGATCCTTTTATTATATCCCGACGATAATCAGATTGTTGCGAGTAACGTATCAAAGCCACCTCTTCCGCTTGATCACTAGTATCTGGATTAATATTATTTGTAGAATTGGTATTCTGATCATTATCAGTATAAATTACTACGCGTTTGGCTTTTCTTGAACGAATTTCTGGATCTTCTATGGGTTCTTCCTCATTTTCTTCCTCCTCTTCCTCCAACTCATCACTCAATTTGTACGACCATCGAGAAACCTTTTTACTGATTTCGTCTATTCCAATCGATTTTTTTCTAGTTGTTTGATCATTTGGATCAGTTGTAATTACATCGAATAGAAATTTCAAAGATTTTGCTCGAGTTTCGAACTCCATTCTTGTTTCTTCTGTCAATAAAGAATATTTTTTCAAATGAACACTGGGTGTGGGTTCAAAACGAAATTCATTGATTGAAGATAAGGATTTATCAATAGAATTCAGTAATGATTCCCTATCAAGCGGATTCTTTTGATCTGCCAATTTTATAGAAAAAATTGAATTATTAGTAAGTAGTCCATAAATCTTATTTATCCAATAGATTTCTATGGGATTTTCCGGATCCGTAGAAGGGATTAAATCATTTGTAGAAGGGATTAAATCATTTATGGTTGTATGTGAATACAATTTTTTTATTGTTCCACGATATGGTCCATTCAAAAAGGGGTCATACGTTTTGGGCAAGTATTCGTGTTCATTTTCATCATTGCATAATCTGGTCCTTTTTTCGAGCATATCTCGATCAAGAAATTCCTTTTCTTTTTCTAGAGCTTTTGTTCGACTTATCAATTCATTACTCAAGTTGTCCTTTTTTTGTTCATTGGTATAAACCCAATAATCATACTGGTCTTCATGGGATAATTTTTCTGGTGTATACAAAGACATTTTTTTGTCTATCAGTTTCGAAAAAGTAGATAAACTAGGTGGATATGTAAAAGATATGGTTTGTTTTCCATCACTTGGGCATGTATAAAAAAAATATTGTGACATTTCATTTCGTATAGCATTTTCAAATCGATTATTTTTTATATACCGCAATGGACGATTCCATCGTTTGTAATCAAAAAGAAAAGTGACAAAAGGTTTTTCAAACCCGAAATAATCCTTTTCATTTTTCTCTTCTTTAAGTCTTCCCAATTCCCAATTATCTTGATAGGTATCAAGATAAGAATCTTCGTAAACAGGGCTATCT